AGGGGGCAGGTCTGTTGAGTTCTTACTCTTCGGGCGAGACTTTGTTTGACCCATTCCATAACATAAAAGAAGTTGGAAATTCGTCCAGCCAACATATTCTATTCGTAGAAATGACAAAACAGATCCTTTGCTCCGATATTTCAAACATTCCATCCCTTTGTTTCTGATGATATTTTTGTTTTTAAGGTTTAAGAATGGAATCCTTTGATTTTCTGGACTGCACAATATGTATTTTTATAGACGAGACATCCTACAAATTATATGTATACTAATCTTACTTTACCCTCTTTACTCTCTAAAAAGAAAAAAAAAAAAATGGAACTGGGATGAGATAATCAATAAAATAAGGATTTGGATATGCGCAAAAATCCAAGATTTCATCTTTTCACTCGGAGCATTAAACGTTTTTTTCTTGAAATTTTCTTTTTGATTTTTTCATTTTTTTTATAAGTTCATTGAAGAAGTTCTATTTGCTCAGTAAGTTACTCCCACCCTTTTTTCTTTATCCACTACTTCTTTTGAATCGAAACAAGGGTCTCCGATAGAACTAGAGAATCAAAAAAAATAGTAATCTTTGACGAACAGGATCAAGAATTCTTATTGTTTCGACACAAAAAAGGAATTTTCCAACCTAATCTTGTGTCGAAGATTAGCAAGACAAGTAATACCTCCCAGAAGCGAATTCTATTCTAATAGATCCATTCTAATAGATCCTAATAGATAATAGTAGGCATTAAGTAGGGGCGAATACACGGCAAGGGATAAATGAAAGGAACAAATGATTCGCTTCTAGGAGGTAGAAAAAACTATTGATGTATTACATGGCATTTATAGTCTGGCAATAGGAGACCCGACACGGCCACAGCGCTCCGATTTGGATTGAAAATTGGGGGGTTGAGCAGTCTTCTTCGCAATATAATACATACTATTACCAAAATACATACTATTACTAGGAATAGGAATAGGATACGAGCAATTTCTTACATCTCGCATAAAAGAAAATCGTATAAACAAAATAAGCAAAAAAAGCAAAACATTTTCCACGATTTTTGGATCACACATAACATAATTGCATTGATCACAACAATTCGGCCCCTTCTTTTCACCATTACCAACTTGATGAATCCGCGGATCTAGAAATTCATTTCGGACAATTGAACCTTCTCAAATTGTTTCTTTTTTAGAACCAAAAAGATTTGTGCCAGAATAACAGATGCTAAGAAGAACAACAAAACTTGGACGCGTAATGGATCTTGAAGTACTATTTCTGCATCTCCCTGACCAAACCCACCCACATTGGGATTACTCGTTAATGGTTGATCAAGCTTGATAGATTCGCCCTCTGAAACAAGAAGTTCTGGCCCTGGAGGTATAATATCAACCACCTGATGTCCGTCCGACGTATCAGATATGGTTATTTCATACCCTCCTTTTTCTTTACGTACTATTCTGTTTACTATACCTGCTGCTGTAGAATTATAGACTGTATTGTTGCTCTTGCTCCCGTCGGGATAAATCTGACCTCTTCCCCGGTTCCCGCCTACATATACGGGATACTTTAAGAAGTGAACGTCTTTCTTAGCGGCAGGGTCCGGGGAAAGAATGGGAAAGACGATTTCACTATATTTCTGACCGGGAACGGGACCTATCACAAGAATATTTCTTTTAGTGGGTCGATAAATCTGAAAAGACAGATTACCTATCTTTTCTTTCATCTCAGGAGAAATACGATCAGGAGGGGCTAATTCAAATCCCTCGGGTAAAATAAGCACGGCCCCTACATTCAAGGCCCCTTTTTTACCATTAGCAAGAACTTGTTTCAGTTGCACATCGTAAGGAATTCTAACAACTGCTTCAAATACAGTATCAGGAAGCACAGCTTGTGGAACCTCAATATCCACGGGTTTATTGGCTAAATGGCAATTGGCGCACACAATACGCCCAGTCGCTTCTCGTGGATTTTCATAACCTTGCTGCGCAAAAATGGGATATGCATTTGAAATAGATGTCCGAGTTATTACATAGATCATGATCAATACGGAAATGAATCGAGTCATCTGTTCCTTTACCCCCTCAAAAATATTTCTCTTTTGCATGGTCCAATTATCGATCCGGAAATTTCTACAATAAATCAGGTAGGTCGCTGGTATAGTTCCCTATCCACGATTCTGCCATTGTACTAGAATAGAATAATTCTACTGAATTATAAGAGAAATCCTCTAGACGAGTAGAAGTATAAAGAGTGAGTATTACGAAGTAACATTCGGATTTGATTGATATCGCCAGATTAAACGAGTCCTTCATTCATTCATTGAATGATAAACCACTACGAGTGAGGGAGATACGCGATTTAAATAATGGAAGATCCAATATTTCAAAATTGTATCTAGAATGACTGGAAAAGTGGAAACAAGACCAGATATAATTTGCTCATTATGAGCAAATTCAAAATCTTTATAGATCGAACCAATCATTAGTTCCCAACCATGGGGCGAGTGGAATCCGATACATAAATCGGTTAATAAAAGAATCGAAAAAGCTTTTATTGTGTCGCTTAAGTTATAGAGGAATTCCTGAACCCAAGAATTAAGAATGACAAGTTCTTCATTACCCAGAATATAATAACCACTTAGAATAGCAAAACAGATTATATTTGTCGAGACATGCAAAAAAATACGGATATGATCCTCGTTGTGCATTTTGACCAATTGTATTGTTTCTTTGTGGATTCCTATACGAAGCTTTTGTATCTTTGTTTCTGGGTACTCCTTTATCATTTCGTCCAACAGGAATAGTTGTTCTAATTCTATGAATCTTTCTAGAACGTTCTTCTCTTGAATATCATTCAAAAAAGTTTCGGGTTGCCTGGTATTCCACCAATTAGTAACCCAGGGTTCCAGACTTTTATTAAAAGAGAGAGAAATCCACCAGGGCAAAAAGGCTATAGATGCAAGATATGGAAGGGGAATCAATGCTTTCTTTTTTGTCACCTTGAATCTGTTCTGTGAATTGTTAATGAATCCATTTTACTTCATTCGCCGATTGATTCTATCTGTATCTGATCCGATATTTCTATGAAGCATGAATTCTATAACAAGGTATGGAACCTATGGATCTATTCCTTCTTTTTTTGTATTGTAATTGTACCCTTTCCCTATTATCTCTCCCACTACTCATATTTGTTTTTTTTTTTTTTTGCTCGTTTCGTCAGATTACAATTGATTGTATCCAATTGTATGACAAAACCCAAATATGGGTTAGAAACATAAACAGAACTTCTTTTGATTATTCTGATGGAACGGCCGACTAGCGCGAACTAACATTAATAGCCTCTACTCGTATCCTAGCTCGTCTGAGAGCTAGATTCGCCTCAATTGCCTGTCTCTTACCTTCAGCCCTACTCAAGTTGGCTTCAGCTATTTCAAGAGTTCGCTGAGCTTCTTCTGGATCAATGTCACTACCCCTCTCCGCATCGTTTACTAAAACGGTGATCTCATTATTACCTATTCGAGCGAAACCGCCCATCAGAGCCATCGCTAACCATTGGTCGTTGGGGCGTATTCTCAAGATACCTATATCTACGGCTGTGGCAATAGGAGCGTGGTTTGGTAATACGCCAATTTGGCCACTATTAGTCGATAAAATAATTTCTTTCACTTCTGAATCCCAAATAATTCGATTAGGAGTCAGTACACAAAGATTTAAAGTCATTTCTTCAACTTGCTCTCCACTTCTAAGTTCATGGCCTTCGCGGTAGCTTCATCGATGTTACCTACCAAATAAAAGGCCTGCTCGGGAAGACCATCTAATTCTCCGGAAAGGATCAGTTGAAACCCCCTAATGGTTTCTGCGAGACTAACATATTTTCCTGGAGAACCAGTAAATACTTCTGCTACGAAGAAGGGTTGTGATAAGAAACGCTCAATTTTTCGTGCTCTTGCTACGGTTAAACGATCCACTTCCGATAATTCGTCCAACCCAAGGATAGCTATAATATCTTGAAGTTCTTTGTAACGTTGTGAAGTTTGCTTAACTCTTTGCGCAGTTTCATAATGTTCCGCTCCAACAATCCTAGGTTGGAGCATAGTGGACGTTGAATCTAAAGGATCTACTGCTGGATAGATACCTTTAGCAGCTAATCCTCTTGAGAGTACGGTAGTAGCATCTAAATGTGCAAATGTCGTAGCAGGGGCAGGGTCGGTCAAATCGTCCGCAGGTACATAAACTGCTTGAATGGAAGTTATAGATCCCTTTTTGGTAGAAGTAATTCTTTCTTGCAAAGAACCCATTTCTGTACTAAGGGTGGGTTGATAACCCACAGCAGAAGGCATTCTACCTAATAAGGCGGATACTTCCGACCCCGCTTGGACGAAACGGAAGATATTGTCTATAAATAGAAGTACGTTTTGTCCATTAACATCTCGGAAATATTCCGCCATGGTTAGGGCAGTCAAACCAACTCTCATACGAGCTCCCGGCGGTTCATTCATCTGCCCATAGACTAGAGCTACTTTTGATTCTGCAATATTTTGTTCATTAATCACTCCAGATTCTTTCATTTCCATGTAAAGATCATTTCCTTCACGAGTACGTTCGCCTACTCCGCCAAACACAGATACACCCCCGTGAGCTTTGGCAATGTTGTTGATCAATTCCATGATGAGTACTGTTTTACCCACCCCAGCCCCCCCGAATAGTCCGATTTTTCCTCCGCGGCGATAAGGGGCTAAAAGATCCACCACTTTAATCCCCGTTTCAAAGATTGATAATTTGGTATCTAACTGAGTAAAAGCAGGCGCGGATCTATGAATAGGGGATGTTGTGCGAGTATCTACGGGCCCTAAATTATCAACAGGCTCCCCAAGAACGTTGAAAATTCGTCCGAGAGTAGCCCCGCCGACTGGAACACTTAGAGGGGCTCCCGTGTCAATCACCTCCATTCCTCTCATCAGACCGTCTGTAGCACTCATAGCTACAGCTCTAACTCGGTTATTTCCTAATAATTGCTGTACCTCACAAGTCACGTTTATTTGCTGACCGACAGTATCTCGACCCTTAACTACCAAAGCGTTGTAAATATAGGGCATCTTGCCCCGGGGAAAAACTACATCCAGTACCGGACCAATGATTTGAGCAATACGCCCTGGTTTTTTTTCTTCAAGTGTGGAAACCCCAGGACCAGAAGTAGTCGGATTTATTTTCATATTCATAATAATAATAATAAATAATAATTAAGATAATAATAATAAATAATAATTAAGAAAGTGAAATATGTCGAAATTTTGCGAAGATTACCGAATCGAAAATAAATATCCGATAGCAGGTTGGTCGGTTAATTCAATAAGAAATGGGAACTAGCGATTGGTTTCGTTGGCACCAGTATCATCCAACCGAATTCAATTCAACCATTTACTCATTTCCTTCAATGAGTGAATTTTCAAGCTCAACCAAACCCCTTTTCAAAATAAATAGCAAATCAAGTAAAAAGTCGTGAGGAAGTTTTTCGTTTGTCTATTATTATAAACAACCCCTTCCATATTATCTATGGAATTCGAACCTGAATTCGATTCGTGATTCGTCATTTCTATCTTATTGGCTGTTGTTCTTTATTTCAGCATCCTTTATTTCCAGGATATTGATTTCCGCCTATTCTTGTTTTATACCCTTTATTTGATGGATGAATTCTGGCCATTTTCACATCTAGGATTTACATATAAAACATAGATCACTGTCAAGAGTCAATTTGTTCTATTTATATGAAAAAAGGAAGGGGGGTCGCTTAGAAAACCTGCAAAACAAGATTGGGTTGCGCCATACATATGAAAGAATATACAATAATGATGTACTTGGATGTTTTTCTTTGATGAATTAAATACTATGGTTTAATAACAAACCATTCTAATTAGTTGAGTTGATAGTTTTGTGAAAGATTCCCGCGAAAGGGTTTTTCTTCACACCCAATCCATGTCGAGTAGATCTTGTCATTGTGAGAATTCTTAATTCATGAGTTGTAGGGAGGGACTTATGTCACCAAAAACAGAGACTAAAGCAAATGTTTTTTTCAAAGCGGGTGTTAAAGAGTACAAATTGACTTATTATACTCCTGAATATGAAACCAAAGATACTGATATCTTGGCAGCATTCCGAGTAACCCCTCAACCTGGAGTTCCGCCCGAGGAAGCAGGGGCTGCGGTAGCTGCCGAATCTTCTACTGGTACATGGACAACCGTGTGGACCGATGGACTTACCAGCCTTGATCGTTACAAAGGACGATGCTACAACATCGAGCCTGTTGTCGGAGAGGAAAATCAATATATTGCTTATGTAGCTTACCCTTTAGATCTTTTTGAGGAGGGTTCTGTTACTAACATGTTTACTTCCATTGTAGGTAATGTGTTTGGGTTCAAAGCTCTACGAGCTCTACGCCTAGAGGACTTGCGAATTCCTACTTCTTATATCAAGACTTTCCAGGGCCCGCCCCACGGCATCCAAGTTGAGAGAGATAAATTGAACAAATACGGCCGTCCCCTATTGGGATGTACTATTAAACCCAAATTGGGGTTATCCGCCAAGAACTACGGTAGGGCGGTTTATGAATGTCTCCGCGGTGGACTTGATTTTACCAAGGATGATGAGAACGTGAACTCCCAACCATTTATGCGCTGGAGAGACCGTTTCTTATTTTGTGCCGAAGCCCTTTTTAAAGCGCAGGCCGAAACGGGTGAAATCAAAGGACATTACTTGAATGCTACTGCAGGTACATGCGAAGAAATGATGAAAAGGGCCGTGTTTGCCAGGGAATTGGGGACTCCCATCGTAATGCATGACTACTTAACGGGGGGATTCACTGCAAATACTAGCTTGGCTCATTATTGCCGAGACAACGGCCTACTTCTTCACATCCATCGCGCAATGCATGCAGTTCTTGATAGACAGAAGAATCATGGTATGCACTTTCGTGTCCTAGCTAAAGCGTTGCGTCTGTCTGGTGGAGATCATATTCATGCTGGTACCGTAGTAGGTAAACTGGAGGGGGAACGGGATATCACTTTGGGTTTTGTTGACTTACTACGCGATGATTTTATTGAAAAAGACCGAAGTCGCGGTGTTTTTTTCACTCAAGATTGGGTCTCTATGCCAGGTGTTCTGCCCGTGGCTTCGGGTGGTATTCATGTTTGGCATATGCCTGCCTTGACCGAGATCTTTGGGGATGATTCCGTACTACAATTCGGTGGAGGAACTTTAGGACACCCTTGGGGAAATGCACCCGGTGCGGTAGCTAATCGGGTGGCTTTAGAAGCGTGTGTACAGGCTCGGAATGAGGGACGTGATCTTGCTCGTCAGGGTAATGAAATTATTCGTGAAGCTAGCAAATGGAGCCCTGAATTAGCTGCTGCCTGCGAGGTATGGAAGGAGATCAAATTTGAATTCCAAGCAGTGGATACGTTGGATTTATAGTCCAGTAATTCCCGCTCCTTCCCCTAATTACAATTAAACTCGGCCCAATCTTTTACTAAAAGGATTGAGCCGAATTAAGGATTCTATCCATTTTGATGACTATTGACAAATATCCATGTGTTGATTAATATATTGTAAGGATAAGGATTCTATCTATTTTGATGGCTATTGACAAATATCCATGTGTTGATTCATATATTGTATTGACAATCTAAAACTTAAATGACGATCAAAAAATCCTATGCAGTTTTCAAATAGAAAACTGAAATACAAGATCAGAGCTAAGACCAAATTCTATATCGAAGTTTTTTATATTCTAAAAAATCCTATGATCCTTAGAATTGATGGATCATTTTCTATCTTGTAGTTTCAACAAAGCATTCTAGGAAGATATTTGACGATGATGCGAAGAAATTTTCCAAAAATTCTTGACTTCTTTAGATTTGGAAAATGAAATATAGTGCAACGCCTGTTCATAAAAAATTATTTATCTTTTGATTTTAGTTTTTAGTCAATTGTTTAAAATTTACTTACGACTCCATCTACGACAGACAGGAAATGAAATATAGGAAAACGGGGAGTGATCACATCCAATGACTATTCATCTTTATTTCTGTATTTATTTTATAAAGGAGAACACGTATGAAAAAATATCGGTTCAATTCAATATTATTTAAAAATTGGCTATTTTGCGGGCATAGGAATAGGATAAGTGAGGCAGTGGACGGTGTTATCCCCACCATTGGAAATACCAATGGGGGGAAATATCCCATTCTAAACAATACAATTAAAAACATTCATGATAGGAATAATCACAATCAAATTTGCATTGATGGTGATCCTTGTTCTGAAATCAAAATCAGTAGTGGTGGTGACAGTGATAGCGGTAAAAGTATAAACGACAATTATATTGATAATGACATTGATAATGATGAGGATGTTTATTCTCTTAATCGCACTTACCTTCATACTGAGGACTATACTGATTATATCGATCAATATAGTGATGAGAATTTAGGCAGTGTTGATAATGATAGTCACATTTGTAATGATGAAATTGTAAATAGTAGTGACAGTGATAGTTTGAATGGATCTCAAGACTTCAAACATTTATGGGTTGTGTGCGACCAGTGTTATATATCAAATTATAAGAAAGATTTGAAGTCAAAGGTAAATATCTGTGAATATTGCGGTTTCCATTTGAAAATGAATAGTTCAGATAGAATCGAATTTTCGGTTGATTCGGGAACCTGGGAGCCTATGGATGAAGACTTGGTCTCTGTTGACCCCATTGACTTTGACGCGGAAGAGGTGAAAAGGTTGGAAATATCGGAAGGGTTGGAAGAGTTTAAAGAGTTGTTCAAAATGTTGGACGAGATAGAAGAAAAGGAGGGGGCGGAAAAGAAGGAAGCGGCGGAAAAATTGAAAGAGTGGGAAGGGTGGGAAGAGTTGAAAAAGAAGGACAAGAAGGAAGAGGTGAAAAAGGAAGAGGTGAAAGAGTGGAGGAAACAGTGGAACAACTTGGAAGGTTGGGGGATCCAGAAGGAATGGCGTGAGAAACTGTTGAAAGTGTTTGACGAGATAGCAGAAGAGGCAGAGCTGGATGAAGCTTGTGAGAAACTGTTGAAAATGTTGAACGAGATAACAGAAGAGGCAGAGCTGGATGAAGCTTGTGAGAAACTGTTGAAAATGTTGAACGAGACGGCAGAAGAGGAAGGGACGGAAAACGATGAAGAGGTAGAAGAAGTAGAAGAGGTAGAAGAAGTAGAAGAGGCAGAAGAAGTAGAAGAGGCAGAAGAGGAAGGGGCGGAAAACGATGAAGAGGCAGAAGAAGTAGAAGAGGTAGAAGAAGTAGAAGAGGCAGAAGAAGTAGAAGAGGCAGAAGAAGTAGAAGAGGCGGAAGAACAATCTTATCTAGAGCGTCTAGATTCGCATCAAAGAGAAACAGGCTTAAATGAGGCTGTTCAAACAGGCATAGGCCGAATAAATGGTTTTGCCGTAGCAATGGGTTTTATGGATTTTCAGTTCATAGGGGGTAGTATGGGATCCGTAGTAGGTGAAAAAATCACCCGTTTGATCGAGTATGCTACTAAGAATTCTATGCCTCTTATTATGGTGTGCGCTTCTGGAGGAGCACGCATGCAAGAAGGAACTTTGAGCTTGATGCAAATGGCTAAAATATCTTCTGCTTTAAGGGCTTTTCAATTAAAACGAAAGTCATTCTATGTATCAATCCTTACAACACCTACAACCGGCGGAGTGACAGCCAGTTTTGGTATGTTGGGAGATATCATTATTGCTGAACCCAATGCACACATCGCTTTTGCGGGTCCAAGAATAATTGAACAATTATTGAATGTGACAGTCCCCGAGGGTGTACAAGAGGCTGAGTATTCATTCGAAAAGGGCTTATTGGATTCAATTGTACCACGTAATCCTTTAAAAGGCGTTCTGAGTGAATTATTTCAACTACACGGTTTCTTTTCATGGTCTTTTCCTTGATTGAATTCAATTCAATGAAGTAGAGCACTAATAAAAAAGCGGATTATCATAATTTATTATTTCGTGTAGAAAGATGAATAGGTACACTAAATTTCATTTAGTTCTATATTTATTGCACTTATTCTCTACTTATAATAGATACTTATAATAGATATACTGATCATAAGATCTATTTGTAACAGGTACAAATATGAAATCGAGGTACCCTTTCTATGACAGATCTCAATTTACCCTCTATTTTTGTGCCTTTAGTGGGCCTAGTATTTCCGGCAATTGCAATGGCTTCCTTATTTCTTCATGTCCAAAAAAACAAGATTCTTTAGATCCGATGGCATAAAATCTCAATCTCATCAATTGACTTTAACACTTGAGCTTGGATCATAATAAAGATATTTATTAGTAGAATAGGTTACGGTACGGCATGTGGCTCTCTCCGAGCAAAAAAGCGGTTATTGTTATGCATGCGGGTCCCTGATATAGGGACCCGCATGCATAACAATAACCGCTTTTTAATAGATCCGCGAATATCTGAAATGAAAAGTCAATCTATCTCTACGTATGTAGATAGAGATAGTTGGATCGTCTAAGGGGGGTGTGATTTTTTTATATCTAACCAATTCGATGAATGACTCCTGATGATTTACGGCATCGTGGTGCTAGTTGATGAGAGTGACTTCGGTATCAAAACATAAAAGTCAAGCCGAATGAATTTGACTCATTCTCTTCTCTGAATTCCAATAGAATAGAACCGGATCTAATATGAACTGGAAATCAGAACGTATATGGATAGAACTTATAACAGAGTCTCGAAAAACAAGTAATTTCTGCTGGGCCTGTATCCTTTTTTTAGGTTCATTGGGATTCTTATTGGTTGGAACTTCTAGTTATCTTGGTAGGAATCTGATATCCTTATTCCCCTCTCAGCAAATTCTTTTTTTTCCCCAAGGGGTTGTGATGTCTTTCTATGGGATCGCCGGTCTGTTTATTAGTTCCTATTTGTGGTGCACAATTTCGTGGAATGTGGGTAGCGGTTATGATCTTTTCGATAGAAAAGAGGGAATAGTGTGTATTTTTCGTTGGGGATTCCCTGGAATAAACCGTCGCATCTTCCTTCGATTCCCTATGAGGGATATCCAGTCGATCAGAATGGAAGTCAAGGGGGGTCTTTATCCTCGTCGTGTCCTTTATATGGAAATCCGAGGCCAGGGGGCCATTCCCTTGACTCGGACTGATGAGAGTTTGACCCCACGAGAATTTGAGCAAAAAGCTGCCGAATTGGCCTATTTCTTGCGCGTACCAATTGAAGTATTTTGAAATGAACCAAAGAATGAATGCTTTCTCATTCTCAACACGAGGGAAGGAACTTGGGAATCCGGTTTTAATCTAATCGATAGAATAAGATTCATTGCTTCAAGTGGTTCTTTCGGGCATTCATCCAAAGTAACAAACGAAGATGCAATTGGTTTGCATTTGACCAGTTGAGCTGCCCCTGGGAACAAAATTTGATTTTTTCTTCATTCGAAGGGGACCTTTGTTCTATTTCTATATTTTTTCTAGATCCAAGGCTAACTAAAAAAAAAAAAAAATAAGATGGGCAGAAAAGCTTATTAGATACCACCGACTCCGGTATCTAATAAGTTCTACCTACTATTGGATTTGAACCAATGACTTTCGCCGTATGAAAGCAACACTCTAACCGCTGGGTTAAGTAGGTTATTTATCATCAAATAGAAAAAGCAGGACACATCGGGGATTCTAATTATAGATCGAATATAACTTCTAAGCAATATCAATCCTTGGCAGGAAACGGCTCAGAGAGCTATCATGTGGGATTATGAAATATCCATCTTGACAAGAAATTATCTAGATGTTAAGATATCTATGAAAGGGGGAAAAGGGCTATAGCTCAGTTAGGTAGAGCACCTCGTTTACACGCGCGCCAATGCCTTTTCAGGGGGGTCCATCGTACAATCAATAGAATTGATTTTCTTGAGAAATCGATGTCTTACTCCATAGATTCGAGGGAACAATAGCCTGACAAATATTTTGTTCAGTCCGATTCGGGTACCAATTCAGGTGCCAAATAGAACCCGCCGCCGATTTGATAATTGATAAGGTAAATACCCAGTCCATTCAATGCTAGGCATAATTAATATGAGCATAAGGACCTCAAAAGAACCTCTTTTCGCCCTATGAACTTTAAAGGTGTATGAAGTATCATATTTGACTCTTGGAGCGTAGCGATAGAGACTCGTCGGGTTGATCTAGGCCGGAAGCATACCTACGTCAAGGTCACTCTTCTTTGAAACACTTTGGTATTGCTCCTGAATCAGAATCAAAAAAAAAAAAAATGAATCAGAGCACGTGGAGCCATCTCATTATCTTCCTGTTAAGAAAAAACATGGTGGACTAGCTGATCTTTCTATCAGTTAATGAAAGAGCCCAATGCAAAAAAAATGCATGTTGAGCCTTTAAAACAGTTCGAATCATTTCGACAATCAATAAAATAAAAAGTTCGAACTGTTTTACCGAGAAGGTCTACGGTTCGAGTCCGTATAGCCCTATCTATTTTTGTAGAGTTTTCGTTTCCTAATTAATGCTTGTGGCTGGACGGTTTTTTGGTCCATAGAAATCGAAGCGTTCCCACACGCTCACGGAGATCGATAACTCGGGGGATAGATAAAACCCAACCAAAAAAACAAGAATTTATTCCGATGAATGGATCCAATCGGATCGGTATTTTCAAATTTCGGATAAACAAAACCATTCTTCTTCATTAATCTTTGTGTGTGAGTGAATGACTGACTTTTTCCTATTTTCTTGTCCACGATCAAAGATTTAGCGATACGCTTTTGTTTTGGTATACCCAATTCAATTTAGGAAGACAAAATCATAACACGAGCCTGGCTAAAAACTCCAACCCGACCCAACCAAATCAAATCGAATAGTAAGTCATATGGATCTAGTACCTATTCTTTTTTCTGTTTCTGTACAAGATTTCTTTTTTGTATTCCAATCTGCTCCAATTACTCGTCATTCCAATTCTACCGATGCAGATTTTATCTTTCTGTAAGAAGATTGGGGACCGTTTGAACTTGAGTGGGTTAGGAATCCGCCAACTCATTGCTTTTTGGTGGAACAAGAACCCCAATTCATTGTTTCAGAGATAATAAATTGGTCCTAAATGCAGCAACGCTTGCGCTCTCTTCTATTTTTATTTAGACTAAGTTGATCTGTCGAATTGTTCGACGGCGCGCAATCGAATTCCATTCGAAGTTTTTTCTGTAGATCGATTCGGTCAACTATACCACTTCACTATGCCTCGGTGTGTAGGTTTGCTTCAAAAGAAACTTTTTTTGTCACGAAGTCGAACCCGTTCCGTTGCGTTGGTGGGTCTTACTAGATGTTATTACATCAACAAGTATTTTGAGTCATTCCAAATCACGATCTTTCGTCCCAGAAATGGGCCCGAAATGCTCTTTCAAGATTTTGAACTCTAATTAAATAACCTGATTGTTTCGGGGTGTAAAGGCGGGGTAGTACAGGTCCAAAGTCTCTAATTGGGGTATAGGACTTATCTATAAAATAAAGATTCCCCGCGATTCAACGGATTGAATAAAATTTCAGTATAAATTCGGGGCGGGATAAGTCATAAGTATAAGTAAAGAGAATCTAATTTCCCATAATGAGATGGAAATTCCTAGACACTCGACGTCGTCTAACTACTTACTATATTCTAAATTCCTAAGAAAAAAGAGAGAAAAATGGGCCGGGCCTCTTCTTTTCTTTGATTGTAGTGATTCACTATTTCCATTTTCACATAACATTTATGTTTAATATTGCATTGAATTTTTCTTTTATTCATTTTATATTCATTTTATTTATGAATATTCTTTCCATTAGAATATTGAATATATTCTTTCATTCCTTTTTATTTGTATAGAGAATCCAACCCGAAGCAGAGGCAAAGTGAAGCCGAGAAAATTGATTTGATTTGTATAATGATATGCCTACACCGTATCTAAATAGAATCGAAGTAAGTAAGTAAGTATAGGTGAGATGGCGTTGGATAATCTTGAAAGAAGAGATGGTCCACAGCAAACAAACAAAACTATGCAGCTTGATCAGCCAAAATGGTCGTTTCGGCTAAGCAGCTGTGGATGAATTGATAATTCTAATTAGGATAGACTAATTCGGTATATTCCACATCGATAGGAGCACATCTATGTTTCTGCTTCACGAATATGATATTTTTTGGGCATTTCTAATAATATCAAGTGTCATTCCTATTTTGGCATTTCTCATTTCCGGAGTCTTAGCCCCGGTTAGTGAAGGACCAGAGAAGCTCTCTAGTTATGAGTCAGGTATAGAACCCTTGGGGGATGCCTGGTTACAATTCCGAATCCGTTATTATATGTTTGCTCTGGTTTTTGTTGTTTTTGATGTTGAAACGGTCTTTCTTTATCCATGGGCAATGAGTTTCGATGTATTGGGTCTATCTGTATTTATAGAAGCTTTTATTTTCGTGCTTATCCCAATTGTCGGTTCAGTTTATGCATGGCGAAAGGGGGCATTGGAATGGTCTTAGCTCCTGAATATTCAGACAATCAAAAAGAGGGAAGGGATGACGTTGAGACGGTTATGAATTCTATTGTTGAGTTTCCCTTGCTTGACCGAACAACCCAAAGTTCTGTTATTTTAACTACGTCGAATGATCTTTCGAATTGGTCAAGACTCTCTAGTTTATGGCCGCTTCTCTATGGTACCAGTTGTTGCTTCATTGAGTTTGCTTCGTTAATAGGTTCGCGGTTCGACTTTGATCGTTATGGACTGGTACCAAGATCGAGCCCCAGGCAAGCGGACCTAATTTTAACAGCCGGCACAGTAACAATGAAAATGGCCCCTTCCTTAGTAAGATTATACGAGCAAATGCCTGAACCAAAATATATCATTGCTATGGGAGCTTGTACTATTACAGGAGGGATGTTCAGTATCGATTCTTATAGTACCGTTCGGGGAGTTGATAAACTAATTCCCGTAGATGTTTATTTGCCCGGCTGCCCACCTAAACCAGAAGCGGTTATAGATGCTATAACGAAACTGCGTAAGAAAGTCTCTCGAGAAATCTATGAAGATAGAATTAGGTCTCAACAAGAAAATCGGTGCTTTACTACCAACCACAAGTTTCGTGTTGGACGCAGTATTCATACTGGAAATTACGATCTGGGGTTGCTCTATCAACTACCCAATACTTCAGAGAGACCTTCCGAAACATATTTCAAATACAGAAGTTCAGTATCTTCTCACGAATTAGTGAATTAGGCAGGGCAGGGGCTGGGCTTTTTGCGCAGAATAAGAAAGAGGGGTCAATCTTCATAAAATTCATTGTAAATGTGAAATACCCATAAAAATGTAGGAGAGATCAAAAAGATGCAGGGTCGCTCATCTGCTTGTTTAGTCAAGCATGAACTAGTTCATAGATCTTTAGGCTTCGATTACCAAGGAATAGAGGCTTTAGAAATAAAGCCCGAGGATTGGTATTCCATTGCCATCATTTTATATGTATATGGTTACAATTATCTACGTTCCCAGTGTGCCTATGATGTAGTGCCGGGCGGGTTGTTAGTTAGTGTCTATCATCTTACGAAAATAGAGTGCGGTGTGGATCAACCCGAAGAGGTATGCATAAAAGTATTTGCCCCGAGGAGGAATCCTCGAGTCCCGTCCGTTTTCTGGATTTGGAAAAGTGCTGATTTTCAAGAACGGGAATCTTATGATATGTTGGGAATCTCTTATGAGAACCACCCACGCCTGAAACGTATCTTGATGCCTGAAAGTTGGATAGGCTGGCCCCTACGTAAGGATTATATTACCCCCAATTTCTATGAAATACAAGATGCTTATTGAACGATAATAAACTTATCTTTACTTCTAAAACTCTAGGTATTCAAAGAGTCTTTTTACGTTCTGTTCTAAATGAAACAGAGTAACCGAACTCTAATTCGTATTATGAACGGGCTAATTTAATAAGGATTAGGGGCTTCATTGATATTCCCCAATTTGGAAGATATCTATTTCGGATGAGTAGAGCCAATAGGATGAATAAAAAAAGAGTTCTGGACCATGAACTTTGTACCGCGCACGTCAGTCACCTAGATGGGCCCTGGAAAGTCGCGTAGAAGGGAGTGAAGAAATAAAACATGAAAGCAAATAGGAAATTCGGAAACGAAAGGAATCGGATTTTCTTTGTACTGTATCTGAAACGAATTCTGTCTATTTCTATCCTTCAACCCCCCTCTCTAGACTAGACTTTTGGGTTTTCGTCCAACCCAAGCCAACTAACCTCGGATATGTATGAGGTATTAACATTCTTTTTGAGTGGGAAGAGGTACAGTAGAAACAAACAAATCAAATAAAGAAGAGGTAATAGAACTTCATTCTATTCTTTACCTTACTTAACCTTACTTACCCATATATTCCTTACCTATTCACATAAATAAAGAGGATATCCATTTCTATATCTAGGTGGAATAAGTATGTATCGCGGTTTAGACGATTAAGAAATATGGATCGGTATCCATATCGATTCATTTGGATGAATCTCCTTTTGATACATTAACCACGTGTCAGGAACCAGATTTGAACTGGTGACACGAGGATTTTCAGTCCTCTGCTCTACCTGCTGAGCTATCCCGACCAGTCTCGATGCATCATCCCGCGAGAGGAAGAGGGCTTGAGTCTATGTCAATGAAATTAAAGAGACTCAAAAAACATTACAAAAGCTCACCTAGGCCCTGGAATTCCCTGGCCCTGAAAAAAGAAGACTTTGTATAAGAGTAATGATATTACTGTGAATGATTCAATAGTGGAGATTCCTTGCCCATTCATTATCTGTTCATTTGTACGCATGTACGTAGATCATATCTATCACAAAACCTGCGATAAGAGAGAAACATTTCTGGTCGGATCCATTTGTGAAAGAGTAGAGTGAATGAGAAACATAACGAATTTGGAAGAACTGACAAAAAAGAGGATAAATTATTAGGGGGGGAAAATGGGCCTTTTTCTTGGGGATAGTGTTGGGGATAGAGGGACTTGAACCCTCACGATTTATAAAGTCGACGGATTTTCCTCTTACTATCAATTTCATTGTTGTCTGTATTGACATGTAGAACGGGACTCTATCTTTATTCTCGTCCGATTCATCGGTTCTTCAAAAGATCTATTAGACTCGGGAATGGATGATTTGATCTCTGAATATTCGATTCTTCCTTCAACTTGGAATCAATTCACAATCCTTCTATTCTGAAATTTTTCAGAAAAAAAACCGATTCGAGTCGTGATTAATCGTTTGATGTTTCAGTATGTATACGTACGTATACAAGGTCATCCTTTCTGTCGTTTGGATAAAACGAAAGAATTCCCTTACCGATGCAGTCAACTCTATTTGTTAGAACAGCTTCCATTGAGTCTCTGCACCTATCCTTTTTTTGATTCTCGCTTTCTGAACCTTGTTTTCTGAACACAGGATTTGGCTCAGGATTGCCCATTTTTAATTCCGGGGTTTCTCTGAGTTTGGAAGTTCTCACTTAGTAGGTTTCCATACCAAGGCTCAATCCAATCAAGTCCGTAGCGTCTACCAATTCCGCCATATCCCCGCCGAGATCTCTTTGTGGTTTCCCCCTCCTTCATTTATGTTGGAACCATTGAATTCATCAGAGACTGATTTCTATAGCAAATCCGTGTCTGCTTCTATTTCTTACCCATCTTCTTTCATCTCTGTCGGGGAACCTGGTCCAATCGGAAACGATTCTATCGTTGATGTACCCCCAATTCAATATGGATTGAAATATCCCACATATACATGTCTCTCCCCCTCTCATTTTCCTGCTCGATTTGGAATACTGGAACGGTCGGTTTTCATTCTTATTTTTTTCGTTCTATCTCCCCTCTTTCCGAATGAAATCGCGGGAAGATCTCATTATGATCTGGGTGGTATCTTATCCTTTCCCGAGGACCGATCTGCTATAATTCGAATAGAATCTGCTATAACTAATTCTAACTAATAGAGTTAGAATCCATTATTTTCTTTTGCATTTTGAATTCAATTCCAAAAGAAATAAATTAGAAATGAAATAAAAGAAAAGAAATAGAAATTTCTAATACTACTTACTATATTCTATAGTATATTCTAGTATATTCTAATAGTAGAATAAGAATTTCTTCCATAAATTCTAAATTTACCTATAATAATTTACCTATAATAATAAGAATTCATAGACCGCAAATAATAAGTCACTCTTCCGTTAAGAATTTTCAATATCTTAGCTTATCTATTCTAATTCAATAGAAGCCAAATTCTCTATCTATAGCTTCTCCATCTCTATAAAAAGAGATAGGTATTCCGTATCTAGATATTATCTCTCGTCCACCCTTAAATAGATATTATAGATCGAAACTCAGCTATATATCAGCTATATAATAACTCTATATACTAACTATAGTAAGATAACTATATAACTATAGTAAGATAACTATATAAGATATACACTAGATATATAGGAAAAGAAGCTTCTTGTGATATTCATTTTCATCAGCCATATTGAATTTCATAGAATTCTAGTCAATTCATATGAATTGACTATTCATAGTTTCTATTATTCATAGTTTCTATTAATAGTTCATAATTATTTATAGTTAATATTTTATGGTTTATATTATAGTAGTTAAGCTACTAGTAGTTTAGTTAATAATTAATTCTTAATATTAAGAATTAATGAATAATCAATAATAGAATCATTAATTCTAGTAAAGGTCAGGTCCCGGTCCCGGCAGTTTACCGAATTCCTATGCACTGTTTCTGCTATGTGAGCCCGCTTAGCTCAGAGGTTAGAGCATCGCATTTGTAATGCGATGGTCATCGGTTCGACTCCGATAGCCGGCTTTATCTATTTGTCCGATTTTTTCTACGATTGAAAGTGTTTCCTTGAGATCAAGGAATCTTGAAAAGACTCCTATCCTTTTTCTTTTACAAGATCCCCGATCTATTATGCCCGGGAATTTCCGACTATGAATAAAATACGGCTTGGGGCAGTTAAATCTCTACAGAACAAATCAGGAAAAGGACCTCTAACTTCCTAATGCCTAATATTACATATGTATATACATATATAAAGCAGCCCAGAAATTGATCCAACCCATCTCATTCTTCTTTGTAGTACTTCACTTCAGTAGATTTATCTTCGTTTATCGTTTAGTTCAGCCTGAATCTAGGTTATTCTATGAAATAAAATTTCAAAAAAAGGAGTCTTTATGTCTCGTTACCGAGGACCTCGTTTCAAAAAAATACGTCGTCTGGGGGCTTTACCGGGACTAACTAGTAAAAGGCCCAGACCGGGGGGTTATCTTAGAAGAAAGAAATCGCGTTTCAGAAAAAAATCTCAATATCGTATTCGTCTAGAAGAAAAACAAAAATTGCGTTTTCATTATGGTCTGACAGAGCGACAATTGCTTAGATATGTTCATATCGCTGGAAAAACTAAAGGGTCAACGGGTCAGGTTTTACTACAACTACTTGAGATGCGTTTGGATAACATCCTTTTTCGATTAGGTATGGCTTCGACCATTCCCGGGGCCAGGCAATTAGTTAACCATAGACATATTTTAGTTAATGGTCGTATAGTAGATATCCCCAGTTATCGCTGCAAACCCCAAGATATTATTACTACGAGGGATAAACAAAGATCCCGAGCTCTGATTCAAAATCATATCGATTCATCCCCCCGCAAGAACAAGAAATGGGTAAACCATTTGACCTTTCGCCCATCCCAATATAAAGGATTAGTAAAACGAATAATAGATAGGAAATGGGTCGGTTTGAAAATCAAAGAGTTACGAGTCGTAGAATATTATTCCCGTCAGACCTAAACCTAACTAAAATAACAAAGCTTCGGATAATTTTGTCCTCCCTTTTTTCGCCAAAGTTAAGTAAATAAAGAAGGGGTTTGATCCGGATTTTTCTCCCATTCACGTATCACAAA